TTAGATGAACCCTTGAAAGTAGCATAAACAAGAATGAAGAAATAGAATAAATAGGAAAGAAAATACGAAATGAAAAAAGAACAGATTTTTTTACTGTATATAAAATATATCCTTACTTTTTCTATCCTTCAACTCCTATAAAATAAACTTGGAAGTTTTTTAGACAACTTATTTTTTTTTATTACCATCTCCAAACATCGATAGATCTATACATCTATATAAAAAATATGTATTGTATGCTGACCCGCTTCAATTAATTTGAAGAGGTATAAATATCTTTTCAATCGATTAGTTATGTGTCAGGAACCAGATTTGAACTGGTGACACGAGGATTTTCAGTCCTCTGCTCTACCAACTGAGCTATCCCAACAATTCAGGAGCCAAATGTGAACCGGTGACACAAGGATTTTCAAGCCTCTGCTCTACACAACTGAGCTATTCCCTAATTTTTTCGATTTTCAAAAAGAAGACTTTCTTTGTGATTTATTTTCTTTGAACCACTTATAAAAAAAAGGAGAATTATAGTAAAGAAGTAAAACGGGCTTTTTACTTTTTTACTGGGGATAGAGGGACTTGAACCCTCACGATTTCTAAAGTCGACGGATTTTCCTCTTACTATAAATTTCATTGTTGTCGGTATTGACATGTAGAATGGGACTCTCTCTTTATTCTCGTCCGATTAATCATTTTTTGATTATAATTATAGAAGAATTTGAGTTACCAATGCAACGTAGTCAACTCCATTCGTTAGAACAGCTTCCATTGAGTCTCTGCACCTATCCTTTTTTATTCTCTTTTTTAAACCCTTGTTTTTAAAAAAATAAAGATTTGGCTCAGGATTGCCCATTTTTAGTTCCAGGGTTTCTCTGAATTTGGAAGTTTTCACTTAGCAGGTTTCCATACTAAGGCTCAATCCAATCAAGTCCGTAGCGTCTACCAATTTCGCCATATCCCCTTTTAGACTTTTAGACAAGGATCCAGTTGTAATTTTACCCAACTTTTTCATTTATCTTGGAACCATTGAGTTCATTATATAATGATTCCTATATTAAAAAATTTTGTATGCCTATTTTATTTTTTTGGCTATCCCCTCTCGTTCCACCTCTATTGTATGAATCATCTTTGTTTCAATCAGAAATGATTCTATCATTGATGTATCCACAATTCAATATAGAGAGGTATATACCACATATATATACGTCCCCCTCCCCTTTTATTTTTAGAGTGTGCTTTGGAATACTGGAAGGGTCGATATTATTCCTTATTGTTTTTTTTGTCCTATCTTCATCCTTTTTCGAACGAAATCAGAGGAATGTCTGATTATCATTTTTATTGTTGTATCTTTATCCTTATTTTATACTTTTCTTAGGACTGATCCGCTATAATATGAATATAATTAACCTTATTTGTTATAACTATTCTCAAATCTAAAAAAGGAATTCCAATTTTTTGGTATTTTCAATATCTTATTATTATATTATAAAAAATTTCTTTTTTTATATTTCGAATTTTTTATAGTTTATTATATAATGGAATGTAAAAAATATATATTTAATATATATATTAAATTAAGATAAATAATGTAAATTCGAAATATGCTAAATATAAAAATAACAGCAATTTAAATGTATATCATCAATAATTATTATGTATAATAATAAAATTGAAATTAGTCAGATATTTTATTTCTGTTACATTATTAGATCTGTTACATTATTAGAATAGAATTCTATTTAGTCAGATTATTCTATTTATTTATTAAATATATTATTAATTAATATTAATTTGCATATTCATTTTATATTTTTTTATTAAATATATTATGTTATGGATAGAATTACGAACTAGAATATATAATATATAGTTTATATTATATAGTTTATATTAAATATATATATAGTTCATACGAACTTTACAGCTAATAGCGGAGATCCGGTAGTCTCTTGAATTCCTATGCGTTATTTCTGTTATGTGAGCCCGCTTAGCTCAGAGGTTAGAGCATCGCATTTGTAATGCGATGGTCATCGGTTCGAGTCCGATAGCCGGCTTTTTTCTCTATCGATTTTTCCATAATTGAGAATCTCTCCTCTCCATTTCTACAAATGTTGAGTCACTAATCTATTATGTCGTGGTAATTCTAAAAAAAAGTTGATTAGATCCAATTAGATTTATATTTTATATATATAATAAATCATAAAACAGAGCCTTAATCTTCTTTCTCTTAATCTTCTTTCTATATATATATATATATAACAAAAAATCTGGATATTAACACAATACATTTCATTCTATATAGATTTCGCTTTGCTTTGTTTATTGTTTAGTTCAGTCTTAATTTTGATTTCTTCTGTAAAATGAATGAAATTTCAATAAAATAAAAAGGAGTCTTTACTTTATGTCTCGTTACCGAGGACCTCGTTTCAAAAAAATACGCCGTCTGGGGGCTTTACCGGGATTAACTAGTAAAAGACCTAGATCCGGAAGTGATCTTAAAAACCCA